TCGCTCTTTTGACTTTGGAATAAATTCTCTTTATCAATATACTGTTTCTTCTACACATCCGTCTACAATCCATAATAAAGAATAATTAGGATTCTGAAAAAAAAAGAAAAAATCAATGGTTCACTCACAGGAGAACCCACTCTTTCCCGCATTAGGCACTAATTCATTTTTAACGTCTAATTAGATCGGGTAATCATTCCAATTAAGAACATAAGCTCGTTGCTTTTTATTTTACCAGAATTGGAGCCATAGAGCTCTATCCATTTATTCACTAGACCCAACTGTAAATGTGAATTTCTTTTGTCCCCTTCCAAAAATCAAAACAATCTTTTGGAACTGTAATGATCCGGTAAGGATAAACTCAAAGTTCTACTTTAACTTTGACTTTCATTTCAAATTAAATAAATTAATAAAATCGAAAATCTAATAAAATAATAAATTTATTATTTTATTAGATTTTCGATTTTATTACGACATGCTGTTTTTTCCATTCATTACCCTTGAGGATCAGTCGTGGTCTTATAGACTATACCAATAGTCTGGACGAATTTGTTGCTTCATCCAAATGTGTAAAAGATCATAGTCGCACTTAAAAGCCGAATACTCTACCGTTGAGTTAGCAACCCGGATAAATAGGATATGTAGATACGATCAAAATATAAAAATCAATTGAATTGCACTGCACGACCCTATCAAAACATTGAACTAGCAACACATCGAAAAGAAAGATTTTCTGATCAATTAGAAACACAAAATACCAAAGTTAGCAGATCGGATTAAAAATATTCCTAATCGAAATGTAAAAATTATGGCAGACCACCCATTTTTTATCAAATTCTTTTTTGATTTTCCCTAAGAAAATACATCTTGTATGAGAGTAAATGCAGCAAGGCAAACCCATCATTTGAGTGAAGGAAACAAAAAAATCAATATGGGGTGGGGATAAACAGCCCTATTTATCTACGATCAAATTATATTTGTTCGATACACCATTGTCAATATAAAAGAAATGTTGAGAAAGTAAATCAAGTAAATAAAATAAAGACTTGTGTTGGATTGGCACAACATAAATAAGAAATTGGAATGGAAAAAATTAAGGAAAAGGTAAATAAAAAATCCCCGGTTTATTCAATCAATAAAAGTACGATAAGCAAGCTTAACCCCTTGTTTGTTGTTAAATTAAATTCCCCCACCAAAATATGAATAAAGCAAGAAAAAGGAAAATGGTGTGTAAATAGAAATAATTACACAAGGATAGATACTAGTTACCCTTCCCTACTTTATTTTATTTATTTAAAAATTTTGTTTTTTCCTTTAATTAACTCAAAGTTCTTTCTTTAAAGAATTCTGCCTTCTTTAAAATATCATAAACAGTTCCTGTAGGTTGAGCACCTTTTTCAAGGAAATATAGAATAGCAGGAACATTTAAATAAGTTTTATTCTTTATCGGATTGTAAAAACCTACTTTTCGAAGATCTCTTCCTTCTCTTCGGAATCGAACATCAATTGCAACGATTCGATAGATGGCTCATTGGGATAGATGTAAATAAACAATGCCCCCCCTAGAAACGTATAGGAGGTTTTTTCCTCATACGGCTCGAGAAAAATGATTCCAATTTCTGTATATAATAGCAAGTGGATCCATAAAATCATGAATTTTACTATAATTTGAATTGAGTACTTTTTTCTTCTTCCTTACAGAAAAAGGAAGAAATCTCATTCATACTCATAACTCAAGTTGGGTAATTCTGACAAGAGAATCCTTAGACATTTATTGAGCCGTCTCTAAACTCTTTTGTTTGTCTCATTTCGAATCTATTTTTATTCCTCAGTCTGATCCAATTGTTGAGACAATTGAAAATAGTGTTTCCTTGTTTCGGAATCCTTTATCCTTGCTTTGTGAAATCATTGGGTTTAGACATTACCTCGGGGATCCTTATTCCTTTCAAAATGGCAGCAACATACCTTTTTTTGTTATTTCTTTCTATATAAATAGAATACGAATGATTGATTCCCTTGTGATACACTTTTCATCGAAATAGTTTTACCAATTTAGGAAAATTTGACTTTTCAAACTTGTTCTGAATTTGAACCTTTCGATTTAGAATTTATATATAGTGAGGATATACTTACAGAGTTGGTCTAACTTATTGATTTTCACTAACCCTAGATTCTTTCCCTTGAAAAATGAATCAATCCTTTCTTCTCGAGCTTCATCATGTACTATTTACTTATAACCCAACACAAATTAGGTTCCGGGCAGAACAGAACAAACTATGTCGAGCCAAGAGCATCTTCATTACTATAGAAGATGGCGGATGTAAAAATCCACAGCCAACCATGTCCTTCAAGTCGCACGTTGCTTTCTACCACATCGTTTCAAACGAAGTTTTACCATAACATTCCTCTAATTGAAATTTCAAAGCGGTATGGAATTGATTCAATATAAAATCATGAATAGTCATTGGTTCAACCGGTATATAATATTTCTATCTATGGATAAATAAGTATTTATCCGGATAAGGGTCAGCAAGGATCAAATTTATTTAATTTAACCCCATATTCTATCATATGAATTGAATGAAAATAAAGATATTCAATTTTACCCACATTTGACACTTGATTCTGTTTGTGAGAAACCAAACGAATTCTCAGATATGATTCTTAGAACCATTCTGAAAATTAATAAGAAAAGATTTTTCCCTTTAACAAATTATTGTTTCATGTGGAATGCAGTGTGATCCCATCTTTCGTTTCATGAAAAACGATCTGGGACGGAAGGATTCGAACCTCCGAATAACGGGACCAAAACCCGCTGCCTTACCGCTTGGCCACGCCCCATTTTGATTTCTATTCGAAATTAATCAACACTAATATTGGTATTGGTTATTCGTCAATCCCAACCCAAATACACAAAAACATATGGGATATTTTGTTGCTAGGATTCAAGACATGTAGATATAGAATCAAAAAAATTCATTGATCATTACATAGAATTCAATTAAGATATTGTATGAAAGTTGAATTCCTTATATTCTCATTTTAGAATGATAATGGGGGGAGGGATTTTTTATTTGGGAAAGTCCGAACCGAAGAAAAAGAAGGATTTCTTGATCTGCCTTTTTCATTTTTCCCTTATAAAAATAACTCAAAATTATCTAATCCACAAGAACGAAATGCTTGTTATGCTTAATATCTTTAGTTTAATCGGTATCTGTCTTAATTCTGTCCTTTATTCGAGTAGTTTTTTCTTCGCCAAATTGCCCGAAGCTTATGCCATTTTCAATCCAATCATAGATGTTATGCCTGTCATACCTGTACTCTTTCTTCTCTTAGCCTTTGTTTGGCAAGCCACTGTAAGTTTTCGATGAAATCTTTAATACTCTGCTAAATTGATGATGTATTCGATAAAAAAATTCTAAAAATTGATAAGATCAGATAAGTCTTACATTACGAACCCTCGATTCAAAAATTGAAATTCTTGTATATTGAATGAATAAACGCAGCGATGAATTTGGATCAGCCTTTTCCCCGTTCTCGCCTTCCGGTGAGTATGGACTATTAGGTACTCCACAATACCTAATTATTGATATGACAAGAAATTTCGGGTAACGAATGAATCAAAATCTTATTACAAATAAATTCGTCTTATTTTTCATTTTTTGGGGTGTCAAAACAAAAAAAAATGGTATATGTGGTAAAAAATAGGCAATCTATTCCCCTTTTTCAAAAAAAAAAATGATCTTGGAGATTGTGTAATGCTTACTCTCAAACTCTTTGTTTACACAGTAGTGATATTCTTTGTTTCCCTTTTTATCTTTGGATTCTTATCTAATGATCCAGGACGCAATCCTGGACGTGAGGAATAAAAAATTTCTAGTTTTTTTTTGCTTTTTTCTAAATTAATTCTTAATAATCTTATATGATAAAATCAAGGGATGAGAATCTTTTCGAATTCGAAAATACCAAGTGATCAGAGAAAGCGGAAAGAGAGGGATTCGAACCCTCGGTACAAATAATTCGTACAACGGATTAGCAATCCGCCGCTTTAGTCCACTCAGCCATCTCTCCTAATTCCAAATTGAAAATTTTTTATGTGATGTAACACGTGAAATAAAGATTGATAAAAATCCACCTTCTTCTCTTTATTTTCTTTTTTCATTTGATTTTTTTTTATTTAATCTTATTTAACTTTTCAAAATTATTATTATTTATTTTATTATATTATTAAAATAGAAATTCGAAATATTCTAAAATATTCTAATAAATAATAGAAATTTTTAAAATAGCTATTAAAATTTAAACTTAAACAAAGTATTTAATATTTAGATAAAATAATTTAAATAAAATAAAAGTAAAGGTATATATTTATACTAAGAGATATATATTTATTAGAGTTGCTCTATAGTATAAATATATTATATATAATAAAATATGTAAAAATATGTATAAGAAATATAAGAAAAATAAGAAAAAAATAGAAAAAAGCAATTGATCAGGAATTCAATATAGATAATGACTCAAAACGGATCTCCTCAATAGAAAGAATATCTTAGTTCTTTGATTTTATATGAAAGGTTTATTTTCCCGGCCTGATCTGCTTAAGTACTGGCCGGGACATTTCTTCTTTTATTCCATTGATTATTCTTTTTTTTCTTTTTCTCAGTTTATTACTTAATTTCTTACTGTTGTCAAGTAAGGAATAAAAAAAGACATATGATAACATATATTATATATATATAAATACATTAAACAATATTAAATTACATTTAACAATTTGAAATATTCAAAATATTTCTATTCTAATAGAATAGAACTCAATATAACTCATTTACTTCTTCAAGAGACAAACTTTATTTGAACAGTTGAGATTCAATTGACCCGAATTCATAAGATCTGGCACCGGCAGTTGAAAAGAAGGTGAAAAAGGGGGGGTCCATGTATACAGAATTTATAATTTTTATAGTCTAGCTTCAATCACCCCTTCAGGCGGGAACTAT